CGATTTCCTATTATCAATTATCTAAAAAATAAAACAAACGTAGAAAAGCCGGCTATCGGAATCGAACCGATGACCATCGCATTACAAATGCGATGCTCTAACCTCTGAGCTAAGCGGGCTTACATAATATAAATTGTACACGTATACTAATTTAGTAAACTGCTGCTACTGAGATCTTAACTGCTTATTCTTAGTTATTTCATAATAAATATGATATATATAATGTAGAAAAATTCAACTGTAGAAACAAAACCGTAGACACGAATAAGAATGGAAAATCTAATTTTCAAAAACATTTCATTTTGATATATTAATTTAGATCTATTTCTCAAATATACGTTTATCAATAATAAATATCTTAATTTGTTTAATTAGAGACTAAGATTTTTTTACTATTCCATATTTCCTTTACTATTTTTTACTATTTTTTTTTTCTATTTTATATTTTACTAGAAACAAAAATAAAACTATAGAAATTCTAAATAAACTATTTTAGTACATAATTTTTTATTTCTATATATTTATTTAGATTGAGAATTTGAAATAGAATTTTGTACCTAAAGTTAGGAATATAATCTATATAATCTAGTATATAAGTTACAATCTTATTGTATATTTATAATATATTAGAATATAATAATATATTAATACAATTAATTAATTATTATATATAATATATTATATATAATATATTTGAAAATATTTGAAAGCAAAAACAGAGAATTTATATAATTTGAAATAATTTCATTAATATTCAGTAATAAATAATTCGAAATTAAAGGATAAGAAGAGAAAAGTGCAATCCAGGTCATAATGAAACATTCCGAGGGTTTCATTCGGAAAGGCGAAACCTAAGACGAAAAAAAAAAAAAAGAATCGACCGTTAAAGTATTCACAAGTGCACACTAAAAATGATAGAAAATGAAAGAAATAGGGACATGTATATATATATTATATATATAATATATATGTTGTATGGTATCTATATTGAAATTGAATTTCTGGTTGGACCAAGTATGGTCTCCAATAGAGATGAAAGAAGATAGATACGAAATCAAATCGGAGAAAACGCTTTTCAATACAGGAATCGATATCTAATGAATTCAATGGTTCCAACATAATATAAACGAAAATTAAAAAATAAAGGGTAAACGGCATCATAATGGGATTAGGATCACATCACAAAAAAAGGGGGATATGGCGAAATTGGTAGACGCTACGGACTTAATTGGATTGAGCCTTGGTATGGAAACCTACCAAGTGATAACTTTCAAATTCAGAGAAACCCTGGAATTAAAAATGGGCAATCCTGAGCCAAATCCCGTTTTATGAAAACAAACAAGGATTTCACAAAGCGAGAATAAATAAAGGATAGGTGCAGAGACTCAATGGAAGCTGTTCTAAGAGATGGAGTTGGCTGCACTTTGTTCGTAAAGGAATCCTTCCATCAAAACTTCCGAAAGGATGAAAGATAAACCTATAGACATATGTCTACTTACTTAAATAGTATCGCCAAATTATTCAAAATAATTAATGACGACTCCAACCGGTTCTATAATTTTTTTATATCTATTTATATGAAAAATAAAAGAATTTTTTTGAATCGATTCAAAATCAAAATTGAAAAAAGAATTAAATATTCATTGATCAAATCATTCACTCCATCATAGTCTGATAAATATTTTTATTTTTCAGAATTGATTAATCGGAATCGGATAAGAATAAAGATAGAGTCCCATTCTACATGTCAATATCGACAACAATGAAATTTATAGTAAGAGGAAAATCCGTCGACTTTAGAAATCGTGAGGGTTCAAGTCCCTCTATCCCCAAAAACCAGGTTGCCGCCCCAATTATTTATCTTCTGATTTTGTTCGTGACTCAAAATTGGTTACGGTTCTCAATCATTCTCACTTTATTATTTCACAAACCGATCGGTGCGGAAATTTTTTTCTTATCACATCATAAGCCTTGTGTGTGATATTGATATATATGATACATGTCCAAATGCAAATGAGCATCTTTGAATAATGTATTACAATTACTAATCCATGTCATTATTTGTATTATTTGTACTGTATTGAAACTTACAAAGTTTTCTTTTTAAAGATACAAGAAATTCTACCGGGGCCGGGATAATACTTTGTAATATCTTTTCGTTTTTTTTTTAATTGACATAGACCCAAGTCCTATATTAAAATAAAATGAGGATGATGCGTCGTGAATGGTCGGGATAGCTCAGCTGGTAGAGCAGAGGACTGAAAATCCTCGTGTCACCAGTTCAAATCTGGTTCCTGGCACATGGGTAATTTGTATGAGTATATATTCTACAAATTAATTGATATGGGTCGACATACATATTCAGTATTCTAGTTCTAGCCCATGATACATACTTATCTTATCCATCTAAGTGTCGGAGCTATATCCCTTAGCTTAGTAATTCTATTTTATGTATATAAAACAGGCAAAAGAAACGATGGGTATTGTATATTCAAAGTAT